GAGAAGTCAAAGCAACTAGATGATTCGATGTCGGATAGCCTGAATCTAGCGGTAGGGCTTTAACTTCTATTTTCTTAATATAAGGTAAAGGGGCACCCCTACCTAAACTACAAGCTAGCGCGCAACGGCTGAAAAGCCGTTGTTGCTTGCTGCTTGCAGGCTCGAAATCTCTCTTTCGCCTCTCCTCTCTGTCTCCATTCTGATTGATTCGCTTCTTCCTTCGCGCAAGCGCTTGGTTCGCCCCTTGTTGTGTTGCATTTTGTGATCCTCCGCTTCAGTCTGCGTTTTTCGGATAGCCGGGATCCGACGTTGATTTCCGATTGAAATGTCAGCTCCAGGTTTTGGGCGGCCCATCTGGTTAGTTCAGCTATCACTGCTGGAAGCCCCTGCGGTTGTTCGGCTGCGTACTCCCCGTCCGCGTATCTCACACTCCCAAAGCATCTTTTTGATTTCATATTTCATTTTCCTTTCTTGCATTTTTTCTTTCTATCCATAGGTCGGCTTCGTGCAGATAGATGTTTGCCGGGGGAGATTGGCGCTCGCCCTTCCGGTGGGTTGTTCTCTGTCTTTTCCATCCAGTGCCCGCACTGCGTCAGAAAATCTTCGTCTTCGATCTCTTTTCGCAACGCAATAAATAAGTCTAACAGTTTCTCTCGGCATCCGTCTTTTAAGTCATTGATCTCATATCTATAAGCAGGGGGGTCCGCGTTCACTATTAAGCCTACGCCCGTCCATTCCTTTCAAGCTTGATCCCGCCCTTAGACTCGTTACGCTGTTCGACTGAACTCGTTGGCTCCGCGCTCTATTCGGTCGGAACCCGGTTCGAGAACCTTCTCTCATAGATTCCCTTCACCAAGTCATCGCCAGAAATAAGTTCTTATCCCTTGGTGTCAAAGGGCGAGTTCCTTTCTTGTCTTGCCCAAAAACTTTCTTTATTCTCATTGGAGAAAGACTCTCCCGCGGCAAGGTTTTACACTAAGGGCCAGCTGCTTTCTTTATCTCGCTTGCCCTTAGTCCGTCTAGCGCCTTTCGGTTGGGGTCCGCCCCGGGGCCGCTTGGGTTATATTTTTTTATAGTCTCGAAGGCAGTCAACGTGTCAGCCATTCTTCTCCCATTAGACTTGTAAATCCTTTGCTCTTTTTCCTTCTCTCTCCCAGTTCTCTCCCTCTACTTTATTTGACAGGGGCTCTATCAATAACAAGAATAAAGTAGCAATTCAGTTTCAAATGGTTTGAGCTTGGAAGCAACCTACTATCGATAGGCGAGAACAGACTGCTATTGGCTGCTTCGCCTATCTATTCTATTATGGCCGGCTTGGAGACATCAGAGTAAGACCCTCATCTCTATCCGGGTACGATCATAGCTTCATTCATTCGTTGAACCTTGGGGATAACCATTAGCATTGAGGTCAATCACCACACCACCTCTATCATACATACGACATTACATGACGCGAGAGTGCATGGTCAACACACACCTAAAGCGCCTACGTTCCGCTTGCAGCCAATACAACCACAACCTAACTTGCACGAGATTCAACAACCGAAACTACTGGTAGTCTCGAGGGGACGGCATCCTCCTATAATAGTTTTAGCAGTACTGAACAAGCGAGTCATCGGTCCGGGGAAAGAAAAGGACCGCCTTTGAAAAAAAAAAGGAACTCGCTAGGCCTTCGGAACAAAGGTGATTCTGTTCATGCTTCAGACGATCTGGCTAATTATATATACTTCTATATAATTATAGACTCTTCTTCTATTAGAAAGGCGAACCTATAGGCCTGTTTTAGCGCGTTTCCACAAGGGTAACCGGTTAGGTTGACTTTGTCAACGCTACTAAGGACCGGGTGAAGAATGAAAAACGTCCGCTAACGCCCACGGGATAAGATCTTTTTTAGATCAGCAACGAATGTCTTGTATCTATGAAGAAAGATTTCTTTCCGGGTTCAGACCCTGAATGCCATACCTTGCTGAAGGCGATTCACGAGAGAATCGCGCATAGTTCCGTTTGACCGAGATGTGAATGCCCGTGATCTGCTCGGTATAGTGATGGATTTCATGGCCGACGTCTAACCGGCACGAATACGCCGACATGAAACGAGTTCCCCGCGGAGCATTTTTTCTTTCGTCCTCGGACGTTTTGTTCGATTCCGGCACTTGCGTTCTCATGCCCGGAAACCTCGCGATTGATTGGTAGAAAGAGCGAAAGCGAGAAAGATGGATTGTTATCCATCGGAAATCGATAGGAATTCCCCGGGCCTTCTAATAGTTACGAGGCCATAACAGATGGTAAATTAGCTGGAAAGAAGGCAGAGCTAACCCTTAATTCTACTGCTCTCTAAAAGGCCTGCCTATTCTATTAGTCAAGCTTGGAGAACATAGTACTCGGACTTACTAGATGAAAGACCGTGATTGGTGAAGGGCTTAAAAGCGCCTTAGGTAGCTGCTATCTATCGGATCTTTTCTAAGAGGTTAGGTGGTTGAGTCGAAGCGGAGAAGGAGACTAAGTCATCGGTCGTGCCGGGATTGATTTCCTACTTCCAGCTGAATGAGGGCCACACAGCCGTCAACCCTGCTGGAAGTGCTTTCTAGATCCAGTCTCCTGGTCTTTCGTTCGCTATTCGAATGTCTTGACCAGTAGAAATGTACGAAAGGTGGTCTCGTCCTTTCCAACTAGTAGCTAGTAGCTCCGTCGTTGATCTCTCTCTCTTCCGGCCTATTAAGTAAAGTAAGTTAGTTCGAGATCGAAACTGGACCTGAGATAGACTTCTAGTCTCAATCTTCCTATTGATCAAAGGCTATGCTATCTTTAACTCGACTCTAGTGAAGAGGCAGAGTTACCTCACGAATTGGATTTGAACCTGAATGCCCTTTCTTTATTATTAGGGGCATTCAGGTACACTGAACCTTGTCTTCAAGTGAGATAGAACCTTATTCCCTTTCTGACCTAAAACAAGCTGACCTCCGAATTTTGATTCCATTCCTATTAAGGGCAAGACTGAGACTTGTCTATTCCTAATAAAGGAAAGAGAAGAGTGACTTAGCTACCAGAGCAGAAGAGAAGGCCAGAAGGAATCCTTTACTTACCCCTAGGAAAGATCTCTGTACTTCAAACTCTTGAATTGAACGCAGATGTAGTTGGTCGCCCCTGTCTACTGAACTAGTTTTTCTAGTAATGTGTTCACTCTTCGCTCCTGGGATTGTAAGTCTTTCCTTGCCTTTCTTTGGTTATGATCAAGGGCATTTTAACTTAAAAGGGGATGCCCCGTGGCGTGGAATGGGAATGGTCCCCGGCGTTTAATCTTGGCTCAGAAGAAGGCTAGCCTTATGCTTGACTCGGACTATTTAATGATAAGGCGACGTGATGAAAAGCTACCAGACGAAGTCAAGGAAGATAATGGATTTACATTTCCTTCTCTCGGACTTACGGGCTTCAGCTCCTTGGCCTGGAGGTTTCACCTCTCCTCCCCTCTCCCTGTCGGGAGAGCTTCAGGTAGTCCGCCCTTTCCTTCTAGTCCAGCTGGAGTTCTAACATAGACCCTCTCTAAAAAAAAAGTGTGAACCTCGGTATTGTATTGCTATTGGTATCGCTCCTGGAAGCCTTTCGAAAAGTAAACTATGCTCTTACCCTAAAAAAAAGAAAAGTAGGGATACCTGGATAAAGGCACTAACGCTTAAAGTCTTAGACTGGTGATCTACTACCACCCTTCACTACGTCCATAACCCCTCGCTCCAACTGAACGGAGTCTACCCTTGACCTTTTCCTTTGTCAGACCTAGCCTATCGATCAAAGATCCTACGCATCATTATCCTACGCTAGGCATGTAACGAAGATTCTCCCGCTTTTGGTAACTGGGATTCAAAGAAGGATTAAAAGATTTATTGAATTCCGTTCCGTCAGGGGCTGTTTCAACAGCAATAGCAGGAATAGTAATCGAATCACCGGCAATGCTAGAAGCAGCCGAAGTCGTTGCATTAGTGGCATGAGTAATCTCAACTGGAGCAGGGAAACTAGAAGGAAGTGGTGATAAAACTGCCATAGTAGGAGCTGCCGGCGGAGGAGTCACAGGGGTGACACGCTCCTCAGTACGCACCACAGGGATGAAAACCATATCATCATAAGAAGTGCCATTAGTAGAACCTGGAGACTGGATAGTAGCAAACGGAAATGATAATTCATCAAAGATCACATGCCTGGAGATGAAAACACGGCCTTCGAATTGATGACCAACCTGCTTCCTTACCTTTCGTAACCTAGCATTCATGATTCACCGAACATGTAAACCTCACCGAATAGATGGTTTAGTTGGTCAACCATAGAGATGGAGCCCGGCCACATCCTTTGAAATGGAATGCTTGTTTGGAACAGCCAGATATTGGGATGGGAGACGTGCCAAGAACAGGCATATAGTGTGGATGGCTCTAAGCTCAAGACTCCGCACTTAGTTCGAGGCGTACATGTCTGAAAAGATAAAAACTATGCCTTTTACGACTTCGTCCTTATGGAAGATCTGGAGTATGCAGCCCTACTTAGGTTAGGCTTTCCACCATCAGGCCTTTTGAAGTCGGAAGAAAGGGAGGGAAGAATTCAAGGCCGGAGAGTCTTCTTCGAATTCGTTACCCCGCCAAGAAGCTCGAGGATCAGGCAACTCAGACAAGAAAAGGAGGCCATCGATGATATCCAGCATCAAGGCCGAAATCCCAAGACTGAGAATTACCGAGCAGCTGCCCACTTCTACTAAGGTTCCTCGTCTTAAGGCTAAAATAGAAGAAGTCCCGCGAGAGTTTTGAAAAAGACGGTCTGTTCCCTTACCCCTTTGGCTTTTGGGGAACGTCACACATGGGAAGCACTTCGGCTACCTTATCGCAAGGGTTTCGACGAAAAAAAGCATCCCCACTAAATCAAGAGTTTAGATGCCCGAAGATCTAAGAAGGTTGAATCAGGAATAAGTGGAACTTTCTTGAATCAGGGCCTAATTAGGCCAAGTAAGAGTCCATGGTCCAGCGCTGCAAAATACGTCAATAACAGAAATGAGCAAGAAAGGGGAATCCCAAGGTTAGTGATAAACTAGAAAGCCCTTTCAGAGGCCCTCCAGTGGATTAGGTATCCCCTACCTAATCGACAAACACTTTTTCGTTCGTAAGCACTGAGCGAGCCGCCTTGTCTCCGAAGCTTCGCTGCTTCTCCTGGTTGCCTTCTTTTCTTTCGTGCTTGCTTATGGCAGGCCCTTACCGAGGGGTCGTATCCGCTCAAGAGGGCTTCCTCTTTCGACGCTTCCGATGCTTGGTCTTCTGAGGAGTTAGGGGCTAAGTATGAAGCGATTAACCAACCTTCTTTGGAAGGGCATTACTATTAATTATGTTTCCTGCCTAAGTAGAGCCAAGATTCTTTTTTTTATTCCATTAGGCTCCTTAACTGAATTGTTTTTACTGTCACCCTTATCTTATTAAAACAATAGAAAGGGGCAACTTGTCTTAGGCTGGTACTACTTCCTAGCGCGCGAAGAACTACCAATTATCCATTTTTAAGACCTTTCAATGTACCCCCTATCTATATAAAGGTGGAAGAAAAGCAGGGCGAGACGAAGACTAGGATCGTCAGATGGCATAAGACCATGACACTAGCTTTCATTACCTCAATAACGGAGAAAGTTCCACTTGGTCCGAAAAAGCAGAAATTTCAATGAAAATCTGTGGGTGATTCGGGGAGAGCCAGCAACGAGATATGACGTGTGCGCAGTGCCCATGTTGACAAGACCCCGAAACCAAGGGATTGACCCGGGACAAGCCAAACGATTCCTATCCCTGCCTATCTGCCTAGACCTGACGACGACAAAGCTGAATGGGAAAAAGGGCCTAGCTAAGCAAACGTACCCAGGAATCCGGCGGACTGAACGAATTGAGCGACTGATCTCTTCCCCAGCCTTAACCGTGGCAGGAAAGGGAAGAGCACAGGTCTTGAAAGGCGAATGCAAATCGAAGGATGGTCGAGGATAGTCAGAAGCAGATCCACCTTTTAGGCTTTTGTAGTAAGTAGTCAAAGTTCACTTATTAAGGAGAGTCAGGGGCTGGGGCTTGGTAATCGTTCAGGTAGACATGATAGCTAAAATGAAGAATTTGATGAAGCTGCGGCAGGATCATAATCGGCCTATCAGGATCGGAAAAAGCAAGGAAGATTGTCATCGGTTCAAAGACCATAAGAGGAAGGATGGATGTGACTACTACTAATACTTTTTATTTAAAGGTGTATGTACAGGTAGATTAAAATACTTTTTATTTATGTAAAAGAAAAAATTCCACTATCTCCCGGACTGGGACTCACTCGGATAGCGAACAGGACGGCCTGGAATGGGAATTCGACTTCGATGGGGTTTCCAAAGCCCTGTCAAGGCGGGCGGTGTCCACCTTTCAGGGCCAGGGATGAGAATCGATCTGAATGCTAACATTGGGCGGGCCGCCAATAGGCTGAGGTGTAAGCCCTTTATTGGAGCCTGGCCCTGACTGACCAGCTCAACCTGGGAAGTGCGGATAATCAAGGTAGAAACCTCGCTGTCAACTGGATGTTTGGGACCCCTCGCCCCGCTTCCTGTGCTGTAGTGATGCCTGACTAGAAAACAAGGATTCTCGGCCAAGCCAAGTAATAGCGTAATATATAGATGTAGATCGATTCTATATCTGTTTTCGAAGCCATCCTTCTTTCTCTCAAGATCCTTGCTATCGAGACCGTGTGAGACGGCTGAGTAACCATTTGTGTTGACCGCTAATATCCCAGGTCACATTGCGTGCGGGATGTGTCAACCGGCAATGCGAGGTCGTATAGATCATTTCTTGTTAGCAAGGATTTGGAAGCTTTGGGGGAGAGTTTCCCGACAGGTCGATGTACAACCGACAGGTGAATGCTTTACCAAACTCGTGTACAAATCCTTTCATGTGTATTGATTTCCGCTTATTAGTTTCCTAAACGATTTCTCCACAGCACCCCCTAAACAAAAAACCAGAAAGCCAAGATCTCTATAAAGCGAGGGAAAGAGTACAGACGTGCAGCAGAGAAGGAAGAAAGACGAATGCTATGA